CCCAGCATCTTCAGTGCTGAATTTTTCTAAGTTTAAACTATTCGAACAGCGTAAGGGAATAATTTCCCAATGTTAGCATGCAAAACCAATCTTTTAACTTAAAGTACTACGCTAAGGCTTTGGGAATTCTCCATCATTAAGGCTGCAACTTAAAGTTTTTTTTAAACTACAAAGCCTGCAAAAGATGGACTAACCCATCTCTATAAATTCCAAAAATTTATGTGCCAATACACTTTTCTGCACATCAGGTTACCCGAACACGAGATCTAACGCTCCCAAAGCTTTAATTTTTTATAAACTACAACCTGAAACAACTAACCTACTACAAACTAAAAAAGCTGGCAGACCCCCTAACCAATTTAGCACTATTATTAGACTTAAAGGTAAGGCACCTAACTGTCTAAATACTATACCATCAATAATCGACGACCTACCTACACCCACACACACTATACAGCTAATGAATACACTTAAATAATAGTATAATCTAAATATTGCACAACCAATTAAAATAAATAAATATCCAGGATACCTACTAATAATTGTCAATACCCCAACTATCTTTAAGGAAGAACCTAATAGTGGAGGCAATCCTCCTAAAGATAAAAAAAATCCCCCTCTAATTATTCAAAAACTACTAGTAATTTTATCACTTCACCCAGGTACCTCAACCAAACGATAGGCATTTCCTATATGAAGTCTACAAATTAGCCCCCCTAAAATAATCCTATAAATAGTTATATAAAATATAAACACCTTTAAATTTAAAAGACAAATAAGCCCTATCCATCCTCTCTGCCCTAATGAGGAATAAGCCAATAAAGGACGAAATTGAACTTGTGCAAACCCCCCGAGGGCTCCCACCACCGATGTCGCCACTAATAAAAAACAAAATAAATTTATTATATTACTACTTATTCCCAATCCTGAGATCGCTCACAATGGACCAATCTTTTGGGCAACCCTCAACCAAAAACAACTAAATCAAGAGATACCCCCTATAACTCCAGGAAATCAAAAATGCATAGGGAATACTCCCACCTTCAAAATAAATCCTAAAAGTACTACAACTTCCCCCAATATCCTCCACCACTGATTGTATCTTATAGTTGAATAATCCCCGATAATAAGTAAAAACCCCACTAATAAAATACTTGATCTAATCCTTTGTACTACAAAATACTTAATAGTTCTTTCATTCTCACTAACTGTCTTCCCGTTCAAAATAGGAATAAACCCAAAAAATATTAACTCTAAAGAAAACCATACCCCAAAGATACCACCACTCAAAAACACTGATAATAAACCTAACAAAGACAACCCTATAAAAACAATAAATGATGGTGCTAATAAAAGTCCCCATGGCATAAAATAAATTACTTAATACTAACTACAAAAATCATAATAACTTACCGTCCTTAAAATTTATATAAGGCCACACATAAGCCCATGCAAAAACTAAAATCCATACTACATCTACAAAATGCCAGTACCAAGTGGCAAATGTCATACCTAAACACCGATGCCCCTTTACAAAATGGCAACAATAATTTCGAACCCATATTGCAGCTAAAAATAACGTCCCCCCTAAGACATGCGCTCCATGCAAACCAGTTAATATGTAAAAACATCTTCCATAAGCCCTATCAGCAATAGAAAATGAAGCAGCATAATATTCCAAATACTGAAATCGTAAAAATAATGCCCCTGCTAAGACACATAATCCTAAAGGCAATATAGCTGCCTCACGGGCATGAAGTACAATAGCACGATGTGCTCAATTTACCAAACCCCCAGAAACAATTAACAATATGGTATTAAAAAAAGGCGCACCATGAGGCCTTACAGGAATAATTGGATAAGGAGGTCAACTATCACCTTCTGCTAAACAACCTAATCCCGAATGAAACCACGCTCAAAAAAATCCTACAAAAAAGAAGGCTTCTGAACACAAGAAAAAAACAAAACCAATCTTTAATCCTCGTGCCACAATTGAAGTATGGCATCCTAGATATGTTGCCTCTGTAATGATATCTATTATTCATGAATAAAAAGATCTACCTAATAAAAACCCTGCACATATAAAATTAACCTTAGTAAAGGCCCCTCCATGAACCAAACTAATAAACCCTGCAGCCTGATTAACTACCCCAGCACTAATTATAATAGGCCACGGCCTTGGGTCAACTAAGTGGTATCCTGTTCGTGGGATACGAGGCCTCCTTAAAGTTGCTATCCTTCGACTTAAACTCTTTAAGTCTTCATTTATAAAAACCTTTACTATCACATAGACCAAATATAAATATACGTATACATATATACATATCCCCACCTATATATACATAATAAAACCGAACTTTCACCCACTAAACCATAATTTTTGCTATATTAACAGCTACCTCTTTAAAACAACCTTACGGCTCCTCAAAGGAATCTCCTCCCTATACTTTATCCTAAAAGAAACCCAAAAATTCTAGCCTGCAAAATATTTACTGCCAATTCTCAAGTAATAAAAATCAATAACACAATAGTACTACATAAGCCTCTTACTCTACACAACCCTATTAACCCTCTACTAAAAAGAAAAGCCCTTATAACCCTCCTTCCTAATATTAATAAAAACTTACCTGCGATTATATTTATACTTAATCGGGCACCTAAAGTTAAACTACGAATTAAGTTCCTAAAAAGCTCTAACAACCTAATAGCTCATCCTGTAAATCACGGGAGACCATCAGGAACTCTATGCCTCATTACCCCTGTTATACTAATAGCCCCCCTTATAAAAACAACAGTAAATCATAAAACCAAAGATAAAGCTAAATTATGAGAAAAATGAGCCGTCACACAAAATACATAGGGAAACCTACTAAAACAAGACACATAAGCCAAATAGGTGCCTAACCCTGTAATAAAAAGCCTTCGCCCATAAATTCCCCCTCTAATAGAACCTATTCTAGTATCCACTCAACGAGAAAATAACTTTATTCTTAACCTAAACCTATTGTTAACTATTCAGTAATCACTATTACTTAGTACAAAACACAATGAGATAAATCCTCTAAACCATCTTACATATATAACCAACTCTAAACCACTACCATAATCAAAACACGAAAATGCATCAGCAAACATAAACAAAGGGGGTGATACACCCTCATCCGGGGCATGAGCCCGTTAACCTATATAGTTTACCTCTGCATTAATATTATAAATTCATTAACAACATTATAGTTACACAGTCCGATCCTTTCGTACAAAGACAATTAACATGTAGATAGAAACTGACCTAGCTCACGCCGGTCTAAACTCAAATCATGTAAGATTTTAAAGGACGAACAGTCCCACTTTCTAAGCTGCTACACCTAGAAGAAATCTTAATTCAACATCGAGGTTACAAACCGCCCCTCAAATAAGACCTCGTCGGGGCGATTGTGCTGTTATCCCTATGGTAACTATCTTCTTTTTATCAGCCATGCTGGATCTGCATATTAAAAAGGGAGGCATAGTTTTTCCTCCCTAGCTTTCCCGAAAAAACATGCTACCCTTAAATAAGTAAACTTACCTAAGAATTATACCAAGCTCAATAGGGTCTTCTCGTCTAACAATATTATCTTAGCCTTTGCACCAAGATGTAAAATTCAATATATACTCTTAATAAAGACTTTCCACGTCAATCCTTCATACCTTTCCCCAATTAAAGGACGATTGATTGCGCTACCTTAGCACAGTTTTAACTGCGACCGTTAAAGCTATTGCTCACCGGGCAGGACAGACCCCTTTTCAACAAAAATCAAGAGGCGATGTTTTTAGTAAACAGGCGCAGAAAATATTTGCCGAGTTCATTAAGAATAATTTTTTACAACAGTATGTAAATGTGGTGTAGTACCCACGTTTATATACTACCTACTACTTAAATCATAAACTTCCACTTTTCATGTAAATGGATATATTATTAAACCGCTAATCTACTAATCTTATACTAATTAAATGTATAGACATTTTACACAGTAAAAGGGTACCTAATTAAAAATTCTTAACTTAGTTATTTTATACTAATATTATATAGATGAACACTACTAATCCTACTAAACAATTAATTCTCACTATTTATATTACCGAGCGGAACCCAATAACATAAGTACTAAACAATTTTCACTTTATTATAAGAAAAATATTTATTTAGCCCCATACTGATATATGTTTCCCCTCTAACCAGCTACCAACCCTTACGAATAGCATTTCACACCTTTCCTAACCTTAAAATTAATTCTACAACATTAGTTTAATAGAAATGCTCATAAAAGTCCTAAAATATTTTATTCCCCCTAAGGCCATTATAATTCTCTCTTTAGTCAGGAAAGCTCAAGGGCTTTCAGGAATCAACCAAACTTATCTCACTCTATAAGCCATGATGCAAAAAGTACCAGAACTAAACGATTCTTTTCTACTAATTACTTATTCCCAACAGAATATACCTAACAGACATCTTAAATAATACACCTTATATGCTAATTCAGATAACTACCTTAAAATTATATTTCCTACTAGTCGTACCTACGCTTAGTACCTACAGCACCCTTCTTATGCCCACCTAAACATTGCTTTTGGTGTCTACACATAAAGGCTACCATTACTACACATAAAAACAATAACACCCCCATAAACGGTATCAGTTCAGTCAATCCCCCACCTATTTCCGGATCCCGCATCCACTGGTACTTATGTCTCATATAGCCGCCCTCCAAATAAAAAGAACGTATATACCTAAAAAGTCCAACAACTAAAGGGAAGATTATTACCAACACTTGTCACCAGTTAACATTAAAATACTTATCCTGAGGGTAAACGTCATAAACCTTAGTTGTGAACACAGGATTAGGGCATAACGCTACAGCATAAAGAAACGCTACCAGTATGCCTCTCACGCCTGTCAAAAATAAAAATACTCCAACAACAAATCTAGCCCCAAAACACACAACCACCCTACTAATAGTATATAAAATTAAAATAGAAGCACCTATCCTTAAAGGATGAGTGACACTACATATTAATAAAGACACTAATACTATTGAATAACACCCTCAAAAAACTACAACTATCACTACAAACTACTTAACCCTACCCCCGATACTTAAAGCTATACTCCTTTCCAGGCAACCATCAGAGAAGCACACATACTACCCTCACTATAGCTCATACAATAAATAAAACAGCACATCAAAACAAAGGAGCAAACTGTGGCATATTTATAACTCTACCATTAAATTACTTTACATAAAGGAAGAACAGACTCGAACTGCTCATAAAAGAAGTTAGAAGCTTCCTTATACCCCTAGTTTCCTCTTATTACTAAATATATTCTAACCTACTTAAATAACACCACTTTCTAGTAAAATTACCATGTTACGGCTTACCCCACTTTGATTATGCGGGGGCACCGGGCAGTTTGTACGCACATCGATATACAATTCAGTTATAAACCCTTACTACAACTTACTACCAAGTCCTTCTTCATATATACTATTTCAGTTACAAATCCGACCATATTAGATTGTAACTCAACTAAGCCCTTTTTATACCCGCCACGTTTACCTGAATTCCTAAGTGAACTTAGCACTTCCTACGGAAAAATTTGTACCTTTATGAGAAGGTCTAACTGTCAACGGCGGTATAGCAAGATTTAAAAAGGTAAGGTAATTCGAGGACCATCGATTTAACCGTCAAGTTCCCCTGGACGAATACAATGCACCGCCAAGCCCTTTAGTTTTTAAACACCATCTGTTCATACTCCCCGAAGATTTATATACGTCTTAAATAATGGGGTCTCTAATCCCAGTCTTTGTCACAGATTTTCGAGTTTTAAGTTTCAAGAATTAAAGGATATACTTTATAAATACCATTTTACCGGAGTTCTATACTGTTTTATTCTTACTTTAACTAATTACTCCTCTTCGTATAGATTAACTAAAAGGAACAGTTTAACCGCAGGTGCTGGCACTGTCTTTACCTCCTTTGTTATGTCCAGCCTAAATCAACGTTACCGTGTTTTCTAAAATCTTATACTGGTGTAGGGAAAATACATATACCATCCTCGCAATAATGCTAACGGCTAACCCCAAAGGCCCATAACCTAAACTATTTAAATAAACTTTATGTAGCCTGTACCTCCCGATATCCCATGTAGTGCCATGTATTAAACTTAAACATTCAGTTAACCTAGAGCTAGGGCCAAACACTCTTCGCACCAAACCTACTACAACTATATAATATACTTCTTAAATATTCATAAACTCTTATACTGCTCATTCATCCTCATATTCCGTCAATAATATAAACGAAAGCCAATAAACAAAGTCCTTCATAGTAATAACCTCCACTTCTGTTGATATATGCCAATGGTTTACCCCACATATCTCGGAACACCCCCCTCATAATGTAGTTCCAGGCCGCAAATTGGATAAATGCACCGTATTAACACGCCCTGGCACAGCATCCACCTTTACTCCTAAACCATTTAAAGTTCAACAATGAATAACATCAGCAGACGTAACCAAAACTTCAACCTCTCTATCCCCCGGTAAAACTAGAGGAAAATCTACTACCTGCCCATATCGAAGTGCCTCTATTGCCTTCTTATATGAATCCTCATTAGGCCATATACAATATGATCTATAGCCAATAACACGAGAAGAATCGGGCGCATAAGTGTAATCCCTAAGCTCACCACCTCCTGTACCAAGATCATAAGCAGATTCGTCTACCATAGTAGTAAGCACCCAATTTGGATCCGCTGTGTACTCATACCTTCAATACCATTGATGCCCAACTACCTTAACACTAACAAACTTAGGACCATCATTTAACCCTATTCTATATAACAATAAATAAGAAGGATACGCTAAAATAACAATAAGAATTATAGGAAAAATAGTCCACAAGAGCTCCGTGAGCTCGTGTCTATAAACCCAACGGCTAACAATAAGCCTTAAACCTCGTACGTAATCCTTTAAAGTTACCAACATTAAAAACAAACCTACACCTAACACGATACCTACCATAAATACTGCTAAATAATCGTGAAGACACTCTAGGTTTAAGCCAATAAGTCTCTCTCAATCTTGAGACTCTCTTAAAGACAAATTTTGCATCATCATAAAGCGCCAGAAGGATTTACACCTAAATTTTCTACAACATCAAAGTAGCCCGTTTATCCGGCATAACGCCACTTATAAGCCTAAGCATGCCAGTGGAAAGAAAAAAATCCAACCAAAATTTTCATCTATCCCTCCTATTTAACGCGCAGTTATATAAACGCGTAAAACTTTAACTATATAATTTAAATGTACTATTACATAATTTAGAAAACAATAAAATAATACAAACTTCCCCTAATTATAAATAATTTCATTTCCGTAATTTTTTTACAATTTTTACAAATAAAATAAGGTATAAGCTTAATATCTCTAACTATAAAATAAAAATACCCCGAATTGATAAAAAAGGCCTTTTTTCATAATTTTTTACAATTTTTACAAATAAAGTAAGGCATAAGCTTAATATCTCTAACTATAAAATAAAAATACCCCAAAATCGATAAAATTATCGTTTTTTTTCACAAATTTCGTCAAAACAAACAACTATGTATAGAAAGAATTAAATAAACTCACTCTCCTAATTTTTGGCGTCGAATTTTTATAAATTATTTACCCTAAGTTTATCATATTAAAACCAATAAAATCCCATATTTTTAATCGATAAGGGGGGAGCCTTATCGTTTTTTCAAAAATCAGCCTTTTTCCAACATTTTTGCATATGTCCACTAATTTTTCATTTAAAAAGATTTTATTAAACCTAATTTTAAATTTTAAATATTTTTTCATTTTTTAACAAGTTTGCCATTGCCGTAATTTTTACAATTTTTACAAATAAAATAAGGTATAAGCTTAATATCTCTAACTATAAAATAAAAATACCCCAAATAGCGAAATATATAATAAAATTATTCAATTTTATCAGGGGAGCTGATATTCCTCCCCTGATCCTCTCCACAAGAAGGTAAGTATAAATATATTATGCCCTTCAAACTGCTTATTCACAAATTACATGAATAGTTAAATAAATCCCAAATACCTTATCATACCCTTTAATTTACACACCTATACAAAGAGACGTATATTACCTCCAATGCTTACATAAATATTGCAAATATGTAAATATATAGTTTTACACCTTTAAATAATCTATTACTCCTACATATCCCCTCCTGCACACAATATATAATCAGGCGAGAATCCACCTTCCTACCCACAAGCCACACCTCTATAACACACCTTGAACCTGTACACCATAACATACAAATATATAGGAATATAGACTTATACTGGGGTATAAGCTATATCCCTATATATACCTCCTGTATAGAACATACAGGAGGGATTATAATACACAAATATATAGCAGTATAGATTATAATAAAGTATAATCTATACTGCTATATATATACTCTATTAAGGGTATACACCCAGAGTTCTATGTACCTCCCCATTATAATAGTATAATTACAGTATATACAATATACGTCATATCATACAGCAATATAACATTATACTGAAGTATAATTTATATTCCTATATACACCCTCCATTTGATATGATCGGGATTTCTCTCCCCCTCACTCAGTGTAGCATAGCTACACGGCACAACTACGTACAAATCGTTACCACTCTTCCATATATAAGTTGTACACCTTAGGGGAGAACCCCCCTATCATCGGGTACTTCCCCCCTAAGGTGTACAACTTATATCTGCTAAAAGTGGAAGGAGGACCCTCATATACATAATCTTATATATAAACTTATATACCCCTATGGGGGGAGGGGGGGCCCTTTCCCCGGGCCCCCCCTCCCCCCATAGGGGTATATAAGTATATACCTTTCTTTCTGTGGCTTACGGTAGGTGTTGTCTTTACTTGACCTTTATTTGAGATAATTTATAACCTCTTCAAAATTTTTCAAAATGTAAGAATCGCTATACTTTGTGATTTTTAGTGTCATAACCATGGTTTTTCATGTCATAACTTATGATTCTTACACATATAGCTGTTACGCCTAAAATCTCTAACTAATACATTTTACTCATTTTACACTTGTTTCCATTTAATCTATTCTCTAAGAGGAGTATTTAATACCCCACTCACAACGTTAATAATAAAAGCATCTCATCAATTTAATTCAAACTACCTTAATATTAAAAAAAAAAAAAAATTCCTTCTTCTCCATCTAAATTCTTCCCGTTCGCAGTAATTTATTGTTTATAGTGGTTTATACCTATAACTTTAGTTTGCCTTACCCCTTTTTCTCCTCCCGGCCAAATTAAATTTAAACATACCTAGAAGAAATAGAAATTCCGACTAAAATTTTGGCATTTGCACTCTATTTAACGCAGAGCTATCGAAGAGCGCGGTGGTTTAATCACTTATTTATAAATATTATAACTTTATACCCACGGCACCAGCCGACCATCCGCTTGGAAGGCGGATATACACAATATACTATAGGTACATACAAACATCTAAGTTTTATAACCATAAACACGCTATACATTTTCTATTTATTAGGCCGGGGAGAAATTTCCCTCTTTAGGTGCTGAAATCCTACAGTCTAATAACTTACAACCTATTTCACTAATTAGTAGGAAGGACCTACAGGCCACTTTCTCAGTGTAAATGAGACGCACTATTTATGCTACTCCCTATCACTATAAATCATTTCACTCTAATTCCTTTCCTCCATCATAAAATAAAACATTTCTCTTTTCATGTGCAGAATGAGAGGAATCCTCCTCATAAATTCTAAATTGTAAGTACCTTATTAAGATATCCCATCCTCGTTCAAGCACACCTTGAAGAGGGAAATACATAAAATAAATTACCATTCTTACTTGGCCTATAAAAATATAAGGCTCCTGAACTGGTCGTATTCCAATAAAAGTCAATATTATAAAACTTCTTACAAAAAGCCAAAAAAACGCTTGAGATACAGGGTAAAATGCTAACCCTAGATGGAAATACTTAGGACGTAATGGAAGAGCATATAAAATAAGTACAGAAGCAGCCAGCGCAGCAACCCCCCCTCCCTTGTTAGGCACTCTACGTAAAATTGTATAGGCAAATAGAAAGTATCACTCCGGCTGAATATGGAGGGGAGTCTTGTAAGGATTAGCCGGAATAAAATTTTCAGGGCTAGCAAATAAATCTGGTTCAAATAAAACAATAAGCAACAAAGCTCCTACTATGATAAGGATTCCCAAAAAATCCTTATGTCTATAGTAAGGGTGAAATGGGATTAAATCTCCCCCATCATCAATCCCTAAAGGATTATTAGACCCTGTTTCATGTAAATAGTATAAATGAATTACGGCTAATCCTATTAACACAAACGGAAGATATAAATGCAATACATAAAATCGCTTTAAGGTTGCATCGCAAACTCTATACCCCCCCCAAATTCATTCTGTAATAACACGCCCTACATAAGGAATAGCAGTAAACAAATTTGTAATAACCGTAGCTCCTCAATAAGACATTTGCCCCCAAGGTAATACATAACCTAGAAAAGCAATAGCTATAAGGAGTAAATATATACTTACACCCACCCTTCATGTATGTGTTAAAGTAAACGAATGATAATAAATCCCACGGCCAATATGCGCATAAACACAAATAAAAAAGAAAGAGGCACCATTCCTATGTAATCTACGCACTAATCATCCTTCGTGTACATCATGCATAATATGCACTACGGAGGAGAATGCTAACCTTTCATGTGGAGTATAATGACAAGCTATAATAAACCCACTTAAAACCTGAATTACTAGTAATACTCCTATTATAGATCCAAAATTTCACCACATATTAAGATTAATTGGGCAAGGTAAATCGTAAAACCTCCCTGCTAAAACACGTAAAACTATATTGTAACGTCGCGGTGCAAATATCATTAAATGAGGAAATAAATATCTCACCTTGTAGGCCGAAACTACATATACTCTTATACTACTCACTTAAGCCTATATTATGTAACCTAAAAGAAAAATTACTATCATAAATACTACACCCTTAATAAAGGCCGTCCCCATGCGATTAGATAACTGATCCCGCTGAATATGTATAAACTGCCTTCTAACAATCTTTCTAACAGCTCAAATTCCTTCGCTGCCAAATCTATTTTCCATATAACCATCTTCTACATCACTTTTAAGCCTCGCTCTAGATCTTATTACTCTATTAATATATAAACCAGCACTTAAATAAGGCAAAAACCATAAAGTTGCTCACCTATCATAGTATGCTTGAGTAGACCTATCTTTTCTCAACTCCCTGAACTTATTTACCCTAAATAATTCTTCTAACCTAGATGTAATAATATATATTATAGCTAATAGTCCTAATATAAAACATACAAAAGGTATTAACTTTAATTGAGTATCTACTCTACACTCATCGGAAAACCTTAAAATCACCCTTTGTATAATTACACCGCCAAACAAAGCCCCTAATCCTAACACTCTACAAGCTACTCTAGTATATAGATCATTTCCTAAGCCTCACATATATCTTATATATATGCGTGCTGGATAAATACATGCTAACAATCAAAACCTGTATATAACCCTTAAACATGTGGAAATACACACTAAAACCAACTGTAAAGGGTTGCATAATCCCGATAAATACGCAGCTAGAACTATATCCTTAGAATAAAATCCTGCCAAAAAAGGCAGTCCTATTAAAGAAAATAACGCAACAAATAACCATGCTGCTACAATAGGACTGATCTTCCCTACCCCTCCTACATAGCGAATATCCTGAATTCCCCTAACATGAATAACCCTCCCAACACATAAAAATATTAATGCCTTAAATAAAGCATGCCTTAATAGATGGAATATACAAATACTATAGGCCCCTACTCCTAAAGATAAAAGTATCACCCTTAATTGACTCAAAGTAGATAAAGCTACTACTTTTTTTATATCTAGCTCATAAAATGCACTAACTGATGAACTAATTATAGTAAGCCTAGCTACTCTCCTAAGAATTAAAAATCACACTCCATCAATATGCACTGAGAACCGAACTAACACATAAATCCCCGCTGTTACTAAAGTAGAAGAATGTACTAAAGCCGAGACTGGAGTTGGAGCTGATATAGCCGCAGGTAATCAAGCAGAAAAAGGTATTTGAGCCCTCTTAGTCATACACCCTACAATAATAATACCTACTAAAACTGTTATGTACCTTATATCCTGTATATCCACGAAATTCCACGCCGAAATTCCTCTAACCAACCTAATTCCTATAAAAAACATAACATCCCCAATACGATTTCTGAGGACAGTTAAAGTTCCTGCCCCAAGTGAACGTTTATCCTGATAGTATACTACTAACAAATAAGACCTTAACCCTAACCCATCCCATCCAATTATTAACCCAATTAAATTAGGAATTAATGTTAAAGCCAATATTGAAGCTACGAACAACAATACTAACTTACAAAACCGGTTATAATACTGCTCATCACTTATATAAAACCCTCTATATAATATTACACACCTAGAGATAAGTAATACCACGCAACAAAAAGATATTCTAAGGGTATCTATTATAATTGGAACTCTCACCAACAATGGAGTTCCACGTAAAACTTCAAATTCTACCACTACTCTCCTTATAAATAAAAACTTTTGTCCTAAATAAAAACACCAAAACAGCACACATACCAACCTATTAGCAAATACAAACACCTTCTTAAATCTTAACATTCTAAGCCTACAAATATTTGTACCTTCTAGGTAACAACTAGAAATTCTATTTAAAATAAAGCTTATTTTAAACTCCTGTAGCTATAAATAGTATAAAAAGAGACAAGGATATAGGTAAAATTACCTTTCAACAGAGTTCCATTAACTTATCATATCGATAACGTGGAAAAGCCCCACGAATTACGATAAATATATATCTAATAACTACTCTGATTACCACTATTATTATATCTCCTAGCAACAGCACCTCTCTGCATACCCTAAAAAACAATACAGCCGTAATCATACTTATAAAAATAATTCTCCCGTACTCTGCTAATACTAGTAATGTAAAGCCAAATCCCCCATACTCCACTATATAACCAGAAACCAGTTCTGACTCCCCTTCAACAAAATCAAAAGGTGTTCGATTTGTTTCTGCTAGAGCACAAATAAACCATATTAAAAATACTTCAACTCTAATTAAAATAAATAACCCATTGAACAACCGCACTTCATAGAGTTCATATGTTCCAATATACAGCAGAGGGCAATAAAGAAGAGTATTAAATCCAATTTCATATGAAATTCTTTGCGAAGCAGCCCGAACAGCCCCTAACAACCCATATTGACAATTAGATCTTCACCCGCATATAATTACCCCAAAAACTTTTACACTAGATATACATAAAAAATATAATACCCTCAACTTAAAATAAATTATTGGATTTCCTACCGGATAAACTAATCATAACCCATAAGAGAAGAAAAAAAAGAAAACAGGACCTAATAAATACAAACCCTGGTTTGCCGCAGTAGGAACAATTCACTCCTTTGCAAGAAGCTTTACCCCATCCGCAATAGGCAAAAGTAGCCCCACAAGCCTTGGCTTATTTGGACCGTGTCGACGTTGGATTATTCCTAGCACCTTACGCTCAGTAACTACAAAGTAAGCTACTCCCAATAAAATAATAAAAAATGTCACAACACAGGTAATTCCTTGAACCATCATTCTCAAGAGGGTTATAACCCATTTTCGGGCCTTAACTCCGACGTATTTAATTCTACTACCCTGAGAGAACAGGACCTGCTAATAGGCATCTTTAGGCTGACAACCTAATATTTTTATAAACTACCTCTTCATTGTGGGGAACATCTCCCATCCTAAGGTCCTAAGCCTTATATATTTTCTTCTACTACCACAATAGGCTATAACATTTCTACGTACCTGAGGATTACAAAACCACTGCTCTAATTAAGCTATATAGCCGGGAGAGAGGATATTATCCCCATAAATGAGGCTACAACTCACCACTTCAACAGCCGTCGCCCATTAAAATCGAGAGCTAAAAATATTAGACAACTTATCTGTACCTGTAGCACGCGTACGCCTAACTAAGAGTGCTAACCCTCTAGCCACCTCAATTACAACATGCACTATAAATAAAAGTCTAAAATTAATTCCTGATAAATTAAACCCTATACCCAAAAATGATGCACATAAAAAAATAACACTTAAAGTTAAAATTTCTATAGCTAATAAAACTCTTAAGAAATGATACTTTTGATCCAAAATTAATCATACACCCACTCCTATTAAAATCAATGCAATATATGAATACATAGTCTTAGGTAGAGAATTCATCTACATCCTATGATTAAGAGTCATATGCTTTATTAAGCTACTAAAACAAGTTCTACACAGCTCAATCTAATGATCCTTCATTATATTCATGTAATAAACCTACTAATAACACTCCAACAAAGATAAATACGTAAACCCGTGTGCTCCTCGCCATAAATTCTCCAATAGTAAGTATATAAGGAATCAATAAAGCTATTTCTACATCAAATACTACAAAAATAATTGCCAATAGAAAAAATCGTAAGCAAAATGCCTGACGTGCACTCCTTAGGGGCTCAAATCCACATTCAAACGTGCTTATCTTTTCACGATTAAAACGCATCTTCTTACTCAAAACCAGCCCCACTAAAACCAAGCCCCAACTAATCATAAATAGGCCTACTAAAAAAATTACTCCTGCTCCCACATTATTCACAGTTCTTAAAAGCATAGTACTTTATCTTTAGGTTGAAAACCTAACGTGTTAATTACACCATAAGGACAGACCTATAGACGATTCGAACGCCTTTAGTAAGCTTTCAAAGCTAACACTGCCCAGCAAAGATCTATGAAAGAAACTGTAAGCTTATCTTTGCGTCCACAAAGCAACATTTTTAATAAACTACTTCCACACCTGCTTATAAAAATACTATATCTAAAAATAAAAACATCCTAATTAAAAATAAACCACTAACAGACATGGAAATTAAAAACCGCACTCTTAAGCCTCTACTTGGGCGCACTATAACTCCCTGATACCCGTGGTTTACTGAGGCATAAATAAATAAAGAAAATGCTGCGGCAAGGAAACATATAAAGTAAAGAGGCAGATAAAGCACACTACTAAAACCTCTAATTCTAGAAAACAGAAGACACTCCCTATAGAAATTAGGAGTAGGCGGACAACCTATATTAATAATACAAAAAATAAACCATATACTTCTTAAAATTGGGGCAACCTTTAGTACTCCCTTACATATTATTGTTCTACGGGAACCTGTAAGCCTATATGTATAATTTGCCAAAGCAAATATACAAGGAGAACATAACCCATGTACAACCCCTATGCAAATCCCTCTCATTCATCCAACATTACTTATAGTCAAAATACCACTTAAAGCTATAGATATATGTGCAATTGATGAATAGGCAATAACAGACTTAAGATCATGAAAACAAAGGCACATAAAAGAACACAAAACCCCACCCCATAATGCAATTGTTATAAATATAAAAGAAATATTAGCTGGAGGACACCCAAACCTTCAAATCACACGACAAACTCCATAGAGACCTATCTTCAGTAAAACTCCTGCCAAAACTATTGACCCACTCACAGGCGCCTCTACATGGGCCTTTGGTAATCAGCCATGTACCAAAAATACAGGAATTTTTACTAATATTCCAATAAAAAGAAAGAACCATACAATAGAAACCTTAGGAAGAAATCTCTCATGCAGAAGAGCTAATATAACTATATTACTAGTACCTCTTCCTAATCAAACAAAACTGAATAACACTAATATAGGTAGTGAACCATAAACGGTATATAAAACTATTTGTATTCCTGCTTGTAGTCGCTCAGGCTGATGCCCTCAGCCTAAAATCAAAATTGTAGTAGGAATTAGACTACTCTCAAAAAAGAAATAAAACACTATTAAGTTACACCTAATAAAAAACATAATACAACAAAATGTAATTCTACACACACATAACCTAAATGTGGTTAACCTCTTATTTAACCTAAAATCTTCATCTCTACATAGTAATCTGATTATGGTTACAATAATAGTAAGGCTAATTAAAACAACTCTTAAAGAGTCCGATATCCACCAACTAGTCTTCATAATAACACTATCTACATAAGTCTGATAAGACCTAACGGAAGCAATTATTATAGCCCTTAACCCTAGAAGGATTAACCCCATGGGCTCTACCTTAAACTTTCTGACACTACGATAAGTAGCCAATAACCTCTTCATATTCAATAAATACTTTATTGCACTTCAACCTTAGTATTTCTTCAACCTCAACCACGATCTATAAAATTTTGATCTCTATAGAAAGCAGGATTTCTCCTTATTACTTCGCCACCATCCTTCATCTTAACTGTTCGAACATATCCATTAACCTTATAATGACTACCCTTAGGAAAAGCATAAATCAAAGGGTTTTGACGCCAATTATGATGCGCATGAGGCAAGGGATGTTGAGCATACTCTAAAAAGGTCCCTCGTGCGGCAGCAAAAATTAAGGGCCGACGTGAGATGATACCTTCCCACAAAATAAATAAGAAAAATCAAGTGGCCACATAATCACCAAAGGCTCCCCAACTAGAAACTCTATGCCACTTCTTAAAACAATAAGGATAATCTGAATAACGCCGCGGTATTCCAGCCAACCCTAAAATATGATGAGGAAAAAATGTGGCATTTACACCTATAAATATTCCTCTAAAATGTCCCTTCCTTCATACTGGATGTAAACCAATTCCCCTTATTATAGGGAACCAATGATGAAACCCACAAAAAATAGCAAAAACTGCACCCATACTTAACACATAATGAAAATGGCCTACTACATAATATCTATCATGAAGCACTACGTCCAATGAAGCACTAGATAAAATAATACCAGTTAAACCACCAAATGTGAATAAAAATAGAAATCCTAAAGCCCACACCATTCTAGCCCTCTTACGAACTACACCTCCAGTAATAGTACCTAGCCATCTAAATACCTTTACACCTGTAGGAACAGCAATAACTATAGTAATTCCTCTAAAATAAGCTCGACTATCGATATTAATACCTACTGTAAATATATGATGCCCCCATACTAAAAACCCTAAGATACCAATCCTAATTATTGCATGAACTATTCCTAACACCCCAAATGCACCCTTCTTACCACTATACACCGCAGTAGCATGTGAAATTATTCCAAATCCTGGTAAAATTAAAATATATACTTCAGGATGCCCAAAAAATCAAAACAAATGAATAAACAAAACTGGATCCCCTCCTCCTACTGGGTCAAAAAATGAAGTATTAAATCTTCGATCAGTTAAAAGTATAGTTAAACCAGCTGCTAACACAGGTATAGCAACAATTAATAAAAAAGAAGTAATAAATACTGAACCCACAAAAAGAGTAGCACGCTGAGGCGCAATACCCTCTGGACGCATGTTAGCACCTGTTCTAGCGAAATTAATAGCCCCAAAAATTGAAGATATACCCGCAATATGTAAGCCTAAAATTATAAACTCTATAGCAGGAGCTGGGTGCCCTGCCCAAGCAGCAAGAGGAGGATATAATGTCCATCCTGTCCCTACCCCTTCTTCAATAGTATTAGATATTAATACTATAGCAATAGCAGGAGGTAATAATCAAAATCTTAGATTGTTTAATCGTGCAAAGCACATATCAGGTACCGCCAATAAAATTGGAATTAATCAATTACCAAAAAATCCTAACATTAAAGGCATTACTATAAAGAAAATCATAAACAACCCATGTGTAGTCACTAAGACATTATAAATAGAAGCCCCATAAAAAGGACCTGGATGTATTAACTCCGTACGTATTATCACTCTAAACACTAAACCTACTAATCCTGCTCAAAATCCAACAATAAGATACAAACTTCCAATATCCTTATGATTAGTTCTTATCATCCATCGTACAAGGCTTTTATATTCCCCGCCAAGGGGCGAAGAAAAATATAATATTTTGCCCGAAAAGGACCTCCCTAT